TCTACTGAAATAGTAGACTACAAAGAATTAGGAGATGGATTGTATCCATATCCGGACATTATTATATATATACCAAAAATGTATATAGAAAAAATATATACCAATAATATATATAGAAAGCAAAGGGGTCCTTTTGTTGTTCTTGCTTTGTTCTGCAGAGATTTAACCACTCTAAGTTTTGTTCATAATTAGGAGTTCTTACCACATAAGAATCGTTCACACTTGGAAAAAAGGGAAAAGCATCCAAATCAATATTCTTTGATTTCAAAAAAACAGTTTTAATCGTGTAAAAAATCAAACAAATAGAGAAAAGCCAGCTATCGGAGTCGAACCGATGACCATCGCATTACAAATGCGATGCTCTAACCTCTGAGCTAAGCGGGCTCACATAACAGAAATTGTACATGCATAGGAATTTAATAAACTAATGTAATCTTGGTTATTAACTTTTTATTCTTTTTTTTTTTCGATATTCATATTAATTAATTCATATTAATTATGAATATCGAAAAAAAAAAAAGAATCGATCCTTCAAGTATTCAAAATTGCACGAGAAAAAATGAGAGTAAGAGAAGTATATATAATAAATGTGTTCTATATACATCTATATTGAATTGCGGATAGAGAAATGATAGAATCCTTTCTGATTAGACTAAATAAGGGTCTCTGATAGAGATGAAAGAAGATAGACAAAAAATAAAAAAAAGGCTTTTTTTTATAGGAATCACTATCTAATGACTTCAACAGTTCCAGTAGAATACAAACGAAAAAGGGGGATAATAATAAGATCTTAATCTCAAAGCAAAAAAGGGGATATGGCGAAATTGGTAGACGCTACGGACTTAATTGGATTGAGCCTTGGTATGGAAACTTACTAAGTGATAACTTTCAAATTCAGAGAAACCCTGGAATTAAAAATGGGCAATCCTGAGCCAAATCCTGTTTTCCGAAAACAAAAAAAGTTTCATAAAGACATAAAAAAAAGGAAGGATAGGTGCAGAGACTCAATGGAAGCTGTTCTAATAAATGAGGTTGACTGCGTTGCATTAGTAAAGTAAACCTTCTGTCAAAACCCCAGAAAGGATAAAGAAAGGAAAGTATAACCATATATACATAGTACTAAAATACTATCTCAAATGATTAATAGGGCCGTGAATCCATAATCCATATTCATATTTTTTTTATCTTTAATCCATTCCATTTTTTTTTTATCTTTAATTTCTTTTTTATCTTTATATTCTTTATATTTTTTATCTTTCTATATTTTATATATTCTATATTTTATATATATTTATATATATAAATATATAAAACAAATAATTGACTTGATTCCAAATTGAGGAAAGGATTGAATATTAATTCATCAAACCATTCACTTCATAGTCTGATAGATAACTGACTAATCGGACGAGAATAAAGATAGAGTCCCATTCTACCTGTCAATATCGACAACAAGGCAATTTATAGTAAGAGGAAAATCCGTCGACTTTAGAAATCGTGAGGGTTCAAGTCCCTCTATCCCCAAAAAAGGACGGCTCGGCTCCTTAATTATTTTTATCCCATTCTCTCTTTTAGTTAACGGTTCAAATTTCGTTATCTTTCTCATTCATTCCATTCTTTGACAAACATATTTGGGCTGTATTTTTTTTTTTTACAAATCTATAGATATCATACACCTACAAATGCCCATCTTTGAGCAAAACAATAAATTCCAATTCATTGGAAATTGGAATGATTAACAATCCAAATCATTAGTCGAATTGAAATTTACGAAGTTCTTTTTTTTTTTAAGATACAAAAAATTTCAGGTCTGGATAAGCCTTTAGAATATTTTTTCGTCTTTTTAAAATTGACTTGTTTATGTTTAATTCACATAGGCCAAAATTTTTTACTAAAATTTAGTAAAATGAGTAAGACGACGTGACTAAAATGGTTGGGTAAAACGGTCGGGATAGCTCAGTTGGTAGAGCAGAGGACTGAAAATCCTCGTGTCACCAGTTCAAATCTGGTTCCTGGCACATGATTAATTTGTGTATTAAGTATCCATTCTACAATTTAATGAAATTTCGATCTGATATAGATCAACATAGATATTCAGTAATGGTATGGACCATACATGATATATACTTAACTTATCCATCTAGATATATAGCCTTTCTAGATCTAGATGAATAAAGAGTTTTTATTATAAAAGTTTATGTTATAAAAAAACTATGTAAAAAAAATTCGATTATCTTTACTCGTCTTTTTTATTTTCATTTTATTTGTTCATAATGTGTCTCCTCTCGGTCAAAAAGAATGTTAATACTTCATTTAATACTTCATATTTCATATAGATTCGAAAGATTAAACTAAAATTAGTTAGTTAAAAAACCGAAAAGTCTAGTCTATAGGAGTTGACGAGTGAAAATTTCCAAGATTCATCTTAGATAGAGTATAAATAGAATCCGATCCTCTTTCAGTTCTTTGTGTTTATTTTCTTTCATCTTCTATTTCTTCA